ATCCCCTTCTTTTTTTAATCTAAATATCTAAATACTAAAAAAAATTCCCTCTTGACAGTGATATATGTTGTATATGTAAATCCTAGATGTGAAAAGAAAATAGGCATAATTTATCCATGAAAAAGAAAGGTATAAACCACAAATGGGCGAAAATCCCTATTAAAAAAAAAAATAAATAAATAACAACGGACAATGAAATCGAAAAATGAATCATAAATCGAGTTCAGGTTCGAATTACATAAATTATAAATCTGATATGTATGGGATTATCTATATAAAAGAAACACACTTCTTCATGCTTCTTTTCTTATTCATCTTCATCCACTTTCTTTCTTTATCTTTTTTTTTTTTTGAAAAAATGTGGTTAAACTTGAAAATTCATTCATTGAATGAGTAAATGATTAAATTAGATTCGGTTGGATGGTACCAACTAAATCAAGTGCTCACTTTCGTTTATTATTGAATTAACCGATCAACTTGCTATCGGACATTTTTTTATTCGGAAATATTCCAAAAAATTTCGACATATTTCACTTTATCATGATTATGAAAATAAATCCTACTACTTCTGGTCCTGCGGTTTCCACACTTGAAGAAAAAAACCTAGGGCGTATTGCTCAAATTATTGGCCCAGTACTGGACGTCGCTTTTCCCCCGGGCAAAATGCCAAATATTTATAATGCTTTGATAGTCAAGGGACGAGATACCGTTGGTCAAGAAATTAAAGTTACTTGTGAGGTACAGCAATTATTAGGAAATAATCGAGTTAGAGCTGTAGCTATGAGTGCTACAGACGGTCTAATGAGAGGAATGGAAGTGATTGACACGGGAGCTCCTCTAAGTGTTCCAGTTGGTGGAGCAACTCTCGGACGAATTTTCAACGTTCTTGGCGAGCCTGTTGATAATTTAGGTCCTGTAGATACTCGCACAACATCTCCTATTCATAGATCTGCACCCGCTTTTATACAGTTAGATACGAAATTATCAATCTTTGAAACAGGGATTAAAGTAGTGGATCTTTTAGCCCCTTATCGTCGTGGAGGAAAAATCGGACTATTTGGGGGAGCTGGAGTGGGTAAAACAGTACTCATTATGGAATTGATCAACAACATTGCTAAAGCTCATGGGGGTGTATCCGTATTTGGTGGAGTAGGCGAACGTACTCGTGAAGGAAATGATCTTTACATGGAAATGAAAGAATCCGGAGTGATTAATGAACAAAATATTGCAGAATCAAAAGTGGCTCTCGTCTATGGTCAGATGAATGAACCGCCGGGAGCTCGTATGAGAGTTGGTTTGACCGCCCTAACTATGGCGGAATATTTCCGAGATGTTAATGAACAAGACGTACTTCTATTCATTGACAATATCTTTCGATTCGTCCAAGCAGGATCAGAAGTATCTGCCTTACTAGGGAGAATGCCTTCTGCAGTGGGTTATCAACCTACCCTTAGTACAGAAATGGGTTCTTTGCAAGAAAGAATTACGTCTACAAAAGAAGGATCTATAACTTCTATTCAAGCAGTTTATGTACCTGCAGACGATTTGACTGACCCTGCTCCTGCCACGACATTTGCACATTTAGATGCTACTACCGTACTATCAAGAGGATTAGCTGCAAAAGGCATTTATCCAGCAGTAGATCCTTTAGATTCAACATCAACTATGCTCCAGCCTCGGATCGTTGGCGAGGAACATTATGAAACTGCGCAAAAAGTTAAGCAAACTTTACAACGTTACAAAGAACTGCAAGACATTATAGCTATCCTTGGATTAGACGAATTATCCGAAGAGGATCGTTTAACCGTAGCAAGAGCAAGAAAAATTGAGCGTTTCTTATCACAACCCTTCTTTGTAGCGGAAGTATTTACTGGTTCTCCAGGGAAATATGTTGGCCTCGCAGAAACAATTAGGGGGTTTCAACTGATCCTCTCTGGAGAATTAGACAGTCTTCCCGAGCAGGCCTTTTATTTAGTGGGTAACATCGATGAAGCTACCGCGAAAGCTATGAACTTAGAAGTGGAGAGCAAATTGAAGAAATGACCTTAAATCTTTGTGTACTGACCCCTAATCGAATTATTTGGAATTCAGAAGTGAAAGAAATCATTTTATCTACAAATAGTGGCCAAATTGGTGTATTACCAAACCACGCCCCTATTGCCACAGCTGTAGATATAGGTCTTTTGAGAATACGCCTAAATGACCAATGGCTAACGGTGGCTTTGATGGGGGGTTTCGCTAGAATAGGTAATAATGAGATCACCATTTTAGGAAATGATGCGGAGATAAGTACTGACATTGATCCGCAAGAAGCTCAGCAAGCTCTTGAAAAAGCGGAAGCTAACTTGAGTAAAGCAGAAGGTAAAAGACAAGCAATTGAGGCGAATCTAGCTCTCAGACGAGCTAGGACACGAGTAGAGGCTACCAATGTTATTCCCGACTAGTTGATGCATCGGAACAATCAAAAGAAGTTCTTTATTTTATTAGACAGCATGTTTTGATTCTGACAATTGAAAACAATTAAGTCTAATCTAATACAACAAAAAAAGAAGATGAGTAGAAAAACTTATTAGATACCACCGATTCTGGTATCTAATAAGTTCTACCTACTATTGGATTTGAACCAATGACTCCCGCCGTATGAAAGCAATACTCTAACCACTGAGTTAAGTAGGTCTTTTATCATTACAAAGAAAAAAGAGACTCATCACTTCGGGGATTATATAGGGAATATGACTTCTAAGCAATACCAATCCTTAACTTAATTAAGAGGAAACGGCAAAAGAACCATTATATTATGTAATCATGGAATATCCACCTTGACAAGAAATTATCTATATGTTAAGATGTCTATGACAAGGGCTATAGCTCAGTTAGGTAGAGCACCTCGTTTACACGTGCGCCAATGCTTTTCAAGGGAGTCAATCATGTAATCAAATTATCTTATTGATAAATCGATGTCTTACTCCATGGATTCGAGAGAACAAGAGAACAATAGCCTGACAAATATTTGCTCAGTCCGATTCGAGTGCGAATTCTGATGCCAAATAGAGCCCATCATTGATTTGGTTTGAGAATTGATAAGGTGAATACCCAGTCTATTCAATGCTAGGCATAACGAGTATAAGGGCCTCAAAACAACCTCTTTTCGTCCTATGAACTTTAAGGTGTAAGAAGTCTCATATTTTACTCTTAGAGCGGAACGATAGAGACTCCATTAAACTTTAACTTAGGTGGATTTAGGCCAGAAGCAGACCTACGTCAAAGTAACCCTTCTTTGAAACACTTTGGTATTGCTCTTAGATCAGAATTCAAATAATGAATCAGAGCAAATGGAGCCATCTTATTATCTTCTTGTTTTCGGTGAAGAAAAAATATGGTGGACTAACTGATCTTTTCATCAGTTGATGAAAGAGCCCAATGCAACAAAATGCATGTTGGGTTTTTGAAACAGTTCGAATCATTTCGATAATAAAAAGTTTGATCTGTTTTACCGAGAAGGTCTACGGTTCGAGTCCGTATAGCCCTATACATTATATTTACATTCTTTTTTTTTTAGTTTGAATTTCCTCATCTCATTAGTACTTGTTTGTAGCTGGTCAGTTGGTCGGTCCATAGAACTAGAAGCATTACCCTATGATCATATAGATTCATAGGGACAGGAAAATGAAAACACAAATTTTATTTATTTGAATGGATACAATTAATATTTATCAAATCTCGGATAAAAAATCCAATCCATTCTTCTTCATTAATCGTCGTCGAGGAATTACAGAAGACCTTTTTCCTGTCATGATCAAAGAGTTAGTGATATACTTTTGCTTTGGTATGTATACCCAATCCATTTTTAAGTTAAAATCATGACACGATCTTAGCTAAAATAAAAACTCCAACCCGACTCAACCAAATCTAATCATAAGTCACATGGATTGAGTACCTATTATTGGTTTTGTATTTGTAGAATACCCTGTACCCTGACAAATCGCTTTTTGGTAGAAGAACAGTTCTAATTGATTGTTTTAGAGATAATGAATTGGTCATAACATAAATATATCAAATCAATGTTTGTACCCTCCTCTATTTCTATGAGTTGAGCTGGTTTGTAGATTTGATTTATCGAATCGTTCGATTTCGATAATATGTTATTTTTTTTTTCTATTACTATTATTTTCATTATTTTCTATTAGAAGTATCTTATGTAGAATTTATGATTTCGCCGATTATACCACTGTGCTACACTTTTTCTTGTAACGAAACTTAACCACATTGCATTTGTTGGCCTTACTAACATTTGTTAGTCTTACTAAGTGGTATTGCAGTAACAAATAAGTATTTTGGTTCATTCCAAATCACGATTTTTACTACTTTAGTACTACAAATTGATTCAAAATAGAATGCCTTTTACATTATAACTCTAATTAAATACCTTGATTTTTATTGTTTCTTAAAGAGTACGTCGGGATAGTAGAGATCAAACTAATAGTTTCTAATTTTGTTTGGTATGGAAACACTTTTTTGATTTTTTTGTTCCTAGCAATTCAAAGATTGAATCAATTAAGAATTATATCAATTTTAGAAAATAATAAATATAATATAAATCTAGGATAGGGCAGGGGCAGGGCAAGAAGAGAGAATATAATCGTTCGATGCATTAGATTATGTTTACATATTTGTATCGAGTCAATAGCCGCAATAATACCCTACCCGAATGAATTTTATTTTTTAAAAAATACTTCGAATAGAATAGAATATACTAGAAATCCCTGGGCCTTTTAACTAATGCCTATATGTTATATCGCTAACGCAAAGAAAAAAATGCTTATTTCGTTTAAGAAGTTCTGGACGAATTGACAATTCCAATTCGAATCGACTAATTCAGTATATTCCACATTAATAGGAGTACATCTATGTTTCTGCTTCACGAATATGATATTTTCTGGACATTTCTAATAATATCAAGTGTTATTCCTATCTTGGCATTTATCATTTCTGGAGTTTTA